AGCAGGGACCAAAGCGGGTAATTCAAACAAACCCCAAGAACAATAGACGCTGAAGGCCCCGAGGTTGGTCTACGATCAAAGGGTGTACGATAGCAATAGCTGTTTGGATGGGTGAAGTTAGCGCGGGACCAGTGCTAACGTAAGTAGACTCGTGACGCTGAACGACACATTCGAAAACTAAAGCGCACCCAGTCGAAGTGGCGAGCTCCGGTCGACTAACTGTTGTGAGAAATATAGAGAGGCGCAGGCCTCCTCATTGGCACTCTAGATAAATGGGGAGGAATAAAAAAAGGGACCTTTAAGACTGGGGGCTGGCACGGCCAAAAAAGCCGCCACCAGTGGAAGCAAGCGGGATTGGATGAGGATGAACTTGGATCTGGAACTTACATGCTGATGCTCACGATCTCCGAGGACTTGAGCGGCTGGATTGTTTACTGAACGTCCCATTTGATAGGGAGATACCAGGAATCCTTCTGGGAATCCCAGCCAAAATCGGAAATGCCATTTCCCCAAAAGCCTCCAATTCGACTCTTTTTTCTTGAATTTAACAAGATTGAACATGTGGGGGGATCCGAACATTGGATTTGATACATGAAAACAACCGGAAAGAGAAAGACCATTTACTAAATGTTGGCGAAGGCGACCAAGCTAAGCTACGCAACTAGGTTCGGAACTCTTTTTGTACATTTACTCATCCGCGGGATACGATCCCCTAGAAAGGGTAGACCTGGGAACTGAAGGGATCCTCCGTATTGAATTGAAGAAAGTCAGCCCCGGGGGCAAGGAAGGTTAACCCCCGAAATCCATCTTGGGGGGACTGACTCACATAGAGGAAAGGGAAGCACCGGGCACTGTCCTTACGAAGAAAGCACAGGGAAATAGTGAAACTTTGAATACTTAGCCCGCAAAACCCGACAACTGGACTCACGCCGACACATCAAAATGACGAACTTTCTCCTTTCTACTTGGCTGGTGGCCACCTGGCTGTCTCGAGTTGCCCTCTTTCACTTACTGTCCTTGACACATTAGCAATTTCCTTCTCTGCTCCTCTCAAGTTAATATCATCCCTGGTTTTGTTCTTTCCTGACGGGGCAGCGTATGGCTAATAGGTCTCCCCTCTCTTAATGGTATCTGGGCAGTCAAAATTCATTCCATTTCTTCCCCAAATTCCTTTGACTAGTTCCGTATATAGAATCATTCCTTATCTATTGCCTATAAAGGTGATTTTAGGTTGAGCATTAGTACCAAGGTTGACATCAATAGCTTCTTCGACTTTATATATGGTAGACCCATATTCTGTGCAGGAGCTGGGGGGCCCCCCTTATCTGTTTCTTCTTCGACATTTAGGCAAGAATGACCGCTGATGTAATTTGTATGAAAAGTTGTTTTATGGTCATTGATAGGAAGGTTTGACCCCCTAAGTATTCAAGTAAAGCCTCGTCATTGTAAAATTCATCCAAAGGGATGTATTCTCTAGACTCCAATCGATAAGGTCTGGATACTAAACTCTGAACACTGAGTGTCAATGAGGCTCATGAAAGACTTTGGCGACATGAAGGTCATCACTAGATTTAGATGCTGTGTCATCAGATAGTTAAGAGAATTCTTTTAGATTCGTATCAGAACCAGATATGTCCTCTATGTCGTCATCCGAATCAGATAAGACTTCGTCAGGCAGGTTTAGGAGGGTTTTTAAGACCGCTCAACTGGTTCTAGAATTCTTTGCTGTTGAGGTCGGCTTGACCATTATAATAAGTGAACTGTTGAAACATCTTAGTAGCAGTCGGAAGTTCCGTTGATAACAAGAGGTTTTGTGGACTCAGGTTCGTCGTCAACATTCTTATATGTTCCTAGATAATCATCTCTGCTCCATGGACGAACGTGGAGTTGCCAAGACGGACTCTCTCTCCTTGCATTACTTGTGACCTCCTGGGGAAGTTAGGCTTGCCAAAGGCGGGGATGGAGGTAGGTTAGGAATATGAAATAACTTCGACATTGTATTCTCCGGGACCTGCCGGGATGACATGCAGGGGGAAAGAGTTTTGCTGAGAAGATGAGGCGGAAGGGAGTTTGACCTTTAAGAAGGGATTGGTTCGTTTCCAGAAGAGGGCAAGTATAGGCTTGGCCTGGTTTGGACTCGACTACTTTGCAGTTTTCGTAGGGGTTTGGATCACCATGGACAGTAACTTCGACACCATTGTGTCGGAATTTGAGACATTGGTGTAAGGTGGAAGGGAATCCTCAAAACTAGTTCAATGACCAGTTGTGGAGAAGTCAATGTCAATTTAGAAGGGCCATCCCTCAATCACTGTTTCCAGCGTCCTTGCCTTCCCGGAGGTCATAGTGACTATTGAACGGAGCAGACACGGTTGCTTAGAGAAGATGCGCAGGCCAGCAAGAACCACAGAAAATGCACTTTAGTTGAATGCGTAAGCTAGGTGCCTATGATATCTGTGCTTAGTTCGAAAAGGTGTCTTCAAGGAGTTCCTAAAAACTTTCTATCTTTTTGAACATTGTTTTCGACGACATGTCATAGATGGATATATTCGTAAGTGCGCTCTCCTGCGCACGGAGGCCTTCACAAGCCGACGGTTAGGGGCGCAGTATGCTTCTTCTCATGTGGTGGAGTCAGGGTCTACTTCAATACCTCGCTGACAACAGATGAACCTTATCCGGATATCGCTGCTACACTTAAGGAAATCCAAACTACAGCGCTTTTGCCTAGGCGCCTCGGATTTAGGTCTCTATATCCAAATGTCGTCGAAAACTAAAGGAAAGGGGGGCCTACCAACCACTCATGAAAAGCCAGAGCGCGAGTCGTCAAGTAGATACGGCTCGTGAATGTACGCATCGATGTTCGAGAATCGAATCACATATGGTAAGTCGAAGTGCGAATCTTATCAGCTCGCTTAAGCAGATAGCACAGCCTCCTTTCAAACAGTCGCCCTCACCGAGACAGTACCGATAACGGAAGACTTCAAAAACAGAGATTCAGAAAGAAAAGAAGCAACGGATTTGCGCCATAGGAGGGGATGACTTACAACTCGCAACCAGAGGCTTTCTTTGAGTCTCCTCCCTTATCGTAGGACTTGACTTCCCTTCCTTTGGAGCTGCATAGCTAAGGTTTCGTTACTGTCTTTAGAGCTCTGCTTCTTCTTTTAGAGGTATTTTACCTGTGTCTTAAGGGGTGAAGAGACTAACCACTTCCACTTTCAAGCAGTCGGTTAGCTATTAGCTAATTGATAGAAGTATTTCCTTCTGTCCTGTTCTTAAGAAACAGGAACTTCAAGATGAGAGAGACCAACGGATCCCACTCACGAGGGAGCAGGCGAGCTGTCTTACTTGACCGAACAATCGGCACTGATAGGACTGTAATCTAATCTATCTTTCTCCTTCAAAGTAGGCGGTATTCACTAGCTTATGTATGAGGTCTATCATTCAGGCAGTAGGCAGTAGGCACTGGCTTAGCAGGTGATAGTAGGCACTGGCTTAAGGCGATAGAGGGTAAGGGATGCTAGCGCTCTGATCCTAGTATTCCTTGCTTCAGTTGGTTCAGGAAGCTTTGGCATCGGGACGCATTACGATAGCTAGGCCGGGTGGGATTCTCTATCTTGGTTATTCATCAAGTGGATCCTTTGCCCCTTACCTCAGTAGCTGGGCCCGGAAGGCGGTAACCGGCTTCGGTTCAAACTCTTCAAACAATAAGAGGGAGCCGAGACGGATTTGAATGAAGTGGAACCTATTTCGAATCAATCGGTCAAATCACTCGACTGCAGAAATGAATCTATTGAAAGAGGCCCATTAGCCCGAACCTTTCGTCGGCCAAAACAAACTCCTATTCTTGGCTCCGGCGGTCTCTTCTATTCAAATTAAAAAAAGTCAGTATGCGGTCCCAAAACCCCCTCCGAGACTTCTACTTAACTGCCTGCTGAAAGGCCTTTCTGTCTTGCAGTTGGCTACCTTCCACTTGGCCTCTTCTGCTCTTATCTCTCGGATATCTCCAGCCCGGTGATGAATCTTCTTCCACTCTCAAACCTCTAAGGAGTTTTAGAGCAATGTCTTTATTGGCGGTTGCGCGACCTTCGATTGAAGCGACTTCTGCGGATTGCGACTGCATCTGGTGTTGGATCAAGGCTCTCAGTCGCTCAAGACGTCGATGCGCCACCGGGTCGACCCGCAACTGGTCCGACGCAACTTACCGGTGATAGTAGTTTCATCTCATCACCCGATATGGAAACCAAAACAACGTCTGGTGCGCCCTCCTCTACTCCTATTTCGGCTCTTATACATGCTGCTCCCTGGCCCAGTCTTTCTACCCAAGCATATCTTCCAAGACCTCAAGACTCATTTTGATATGCGCGGAACCGATGAGTGATCAGAGCGACCCGCAACTTACCAGCATGTGGAGTTGCGATGGATGCCAAGATGAAGACTCCTCTGCGCCAAGGATCTTAGGGGTACCACAAATAGTTGGATCGAAAGACTTTAGTGACCGGAAGCCGGGGTAACAACCCTTAGAATCTGAAGATCAGAAGGAGAGGGTTGAACGGGAAGAGGAGGATCGAGGTAGCCATATCTATTGCGGATAATCGGAATATCCATGAGTGGATATGGGTAGGGCGCCTCTTCTATTCCTTCGCTTCGCTATCGATCCTCCTACCAGAGAGGCAGGATAAATGAACACATCTGCTGGAACCAACTATCTATGCTTCTCGGGCGATACCTCTCCGGCACTCTAGAGTGAACTTTCAGACCTCCATATCCACGATTTCTCTTATTAACGGAATACCAACTGAAGGAGCCACGGGCGGGACAGAACCAACCCATGAAGGAACGAATGAAGGCGAAGAAGTGGTCGAGACCCTGTGAATTGATTGCTAGCGATTTTTTTTTGTCTCAGAATGACCGGCTTTAGGAAAGGTTGCCCCGAACGAATGAGATAGATGGTCGGGTCCACGCTTGCTTGAAAGGGAAGATCTTCCCACCCGGGTTCAATGCCT